GTGGAGGAAGCGGGTCGGAAAAAAGAGGGATTCTAGTTGTAAGATATCTAAGGAAACCGTAGCTGGAATTGAGATTTCATTCAAGGAAAAAGATAGTCAATGTGTGGAGTTTCGTTTTTTATCTTATACCAAGGATCCGATCCGCAGCTGGGAGAAGAATTGGCACGAATCGAATTTGTTGAGGAACGTATCGAGAGAGAATTGGATTTGGTCAGACAGTATATGGCTGGTAAACAAGGATCCGTTTTTTAGCAAGGTACGGAATGTATCGTCAAATATTCAATATAATTCCGCAAGACCAAGATCCATTTTTGCTCAAGTCATGCATTGGGGCCGATGGAAAGGATCTTCCGATCCATCCAGAGCTCTTTTCGATTCCATTCGAAATGAGGATTCCGAATATCACAAAGGGATCGATCAAACAGAGATTCAGCAACGAATTCTTGGGAATCCTACAAGACCTATTCGTTCTTTTTTCTCTGACTCTGACACATGGTCAGAACTTCATCTGAGGTCCACTAGAGATCAGAAATTTTGGAAGAAAAAACAAGATGGTTCTTTTGCCCCTTTCAGGCAGCGATCTTTTGCCCCTTTCAGGCAGCGATCGTTGGAACAAATGGTGGATCTATTCAAGATCACTAGGTATTTAAAAAATACCGTCTCAATTCATCCTATTTCATCAGATCGGGGATATGATATGGTTCCTCAGGATGAAACGGGTATAGAGAGTTCCAATCAGATTGACTTCTGGAACCAAAATCCATTTTCGGATTTCTTTCATTTATTCCATGACCAGAACAAAGGGGGATACACGTTAGGCCACGATTTGGAATTGGAACATTTCGTTTCTGAACAAAAGACCCGTTTTCAAAAAGTCTTTTGCCATTTCCAAGAAGCATTTGATCGATTTCAAGGAATGTTTGGTCGTTTCCGCGGAGGGTTCGATCGATTTCAAGGAGTGGTAGATAGTCTGAAAGGAAGATTCGATCTTCAAGCAATAGTAGATAGTCTGGAAGGAGGATTCGATCAATTTCGAGGAGTGGTAGATAGTCTGAAAGGAAGATTCGATCTTCAAGCAATAGTAGATAGTCTGGAAGGAGGATTCGATCAATTTCGAGGAGTGGTAGATAGTCTACGAAGATTCGATCTTCGAGGAGTGGTAGATAGTCTACGAAGATTCGATCTTCAAGCAATGGTAGATAGTCTGCACGAAGGGTTCGACCGATTTCGAGGAGTGGTAGATAGTCTACGAAGATTCGATCTTCAAGCAATGGTAGATAGTCTGCACGAAGGGTTCGACCGATTTCGAGGAGTGGTAGATAGTCTGCTGCAAGGAAGATTCGATCTTCAAGCAATAGTAGATAGTCTGGAAGGAGGATTCGACCGATTTCAAGGAGTGGTAGATAGTCTGCTGCAAGGAAGATTCGATCTTCAAGCAATAGTAGATAGTCTGGAAGGAGGATTCGACCGATTTCAAGGAGTGGTAGATAGTCTGCTGCAAGGAAGATTCGATCTTCAAGCAATGGTAGATAGTCTGGAAGGAGGATTCGACCGATTTCAAGGAGTGGTAGATAGTCTGAAAGGAAGATTCGATCTTCAAGCAATGGTAGATAGTCTGGAAGGAGGATTCGATCTTGAGTTCGTTCGATTGGAAGAAGTGCTCAATCTTCATTTCGTTCGATTGAAAAAAACGCTCTATCCTAGGTTACTTCTATTTCTCGTTAAATTGAATAAATTTCAGTTCATTCGAACTGTGCGAATTGTGCTCCGGTCCTATGGATTTCAAGAAACGCTCAATCAATTACGTAATCAGAAGATTTATACCCTTTTTCACTCTTTGTACAGGGTTTCGAAGCCGGTTTTGCACAGGGTTTTGTACCTTTTGTACAAGTCATGTACTGTTTTATTTGTGAGTTTACAGAGGAATCCCCCCATTAATCGAGACGGATACGAGACTCACATGTATGATGAATGGAAAGACCCGAATGTTCCCACTCCCTTTGTTCATTTGAAGAAAAAGAACCCAGATGATCATGATACTTCCCAAAGACCGAAATTATTGAGCCATGAAGGAACAAGATTCCCATCTGAGTTCCATAAGATACCAAAGTGGATGATTGACTCATTCTATACTAGAAATAATCGCAGGAAATCTTTTGAAAACAGGGATTCCTATTTATCAATGATATCCCACGATCGAGACAATTGGATGAATCCCGTGAAACCATTTCATAGAAGTTCATTGATATCTTCTTTTTATAAAGCAAACCGGCTTCGATTCTTGAATCATCCGCGTCACTTCTGGTTCCATTGTAACAAAGGATTCCCTTTTGATGTGGAAAAGACCCATATCCATACTGAGGATCTGACATATGGGCAATTCCTCAATATTCCGTTCATTCGCAACAAAATCTTTTCTTTGTGTGTCGGTAAAAAAAAAGAGATTTGTTTGGAGAGAGAGACTATTTCACCAATCGAGTTACAGGTATCTGACCTATTCCTATCTAAGGATTTTCCACAAAGTGATGACGGAACGTATAACTTGTACAAATCTTTCCATTTTCCAATTCGATTCGATCCATTCGTTAGAGCTATTTACTCGATTGCAGACATTTCTGAAACACCTCTCACAGAAGAAGAAATGGCTCATTTGGAAAGGACGGATTGTCAGCCTTTTTCAGATAGGAATCTTCTATCTGATTCCGAAGGGACTAATTTGCATCAGTATCTCCCTTTCCGTCCAAACATGGGTTGCATTAGCCCTCCTATTGAGAAATCTTTTTTACCATCCGCAAATAGGAAAAAACGGAGTCTTCGCCGAAAGGGATGGGGATGGGAATGGATTGAGAAATGGCAGAAAGAAGAGAGTGCTTTTTCATACTTCTCAAAAGAGTGGAATCTGCTCCAACCCAAACGGAATCAGTTCAAAACATATATACCATGGATCCTTACTTCGACAGGGTGCAAATATCTCTATTTCCTCCTTTTAGATATCCTTTCAAACTCATTGCCGATACTTTTCAACTCATCGTGGATACTAAGTAGCAAATGGGTATCTGATGTTATGCGTAGATCGGATATTATATCATGGCCAATTTATGAGTGGGTGGTTGTTCTTCTCAAAAAATGGGATCATATAAGGGATATTTTGAGTCTGTATTTCGCTCTGTCCGAAAAAGAAAGGATTTTTCGAAATCATGAGTCACCCCCATGGATATGGAAACGTATTACATCCACAGATGCCTTGGATTCCTTCTATTTTCCCATCTTTTTCTTTCTTTTTTTTGTTGGATATTTTGTTATTACGCGGCTTCTCTTGGTTTTCCAAGTCTCTGGGGAATTAAAGACAGAGTTAGAAAAGCTCCAATCTTTGCTGACTCCATCCTACATAGAGGAGGTGCTAATAATTTGTAAGAAATATCCCCCATCTAAACCTCTTTCTTTATCTTTATGGGACAGGAGTTTCTGGAGAAATACGAAACATCTAAGTCGTAAAAGTAAAGAGATCTATTTATGGATAAGAGAAAGAAAAAGGGTGAACGACGGGAATTATTGGATTGATGATAAAATCGAATTATGGCTCAAAAACACTGATTATCTTCATTATGAAGAAAAACCATTCTTGATTCAGTTCATCAACCTAAGGAAAGAAACAAGAATGGATTCCATTCTATGGAGTCTGACTCATAATAATCATTTCTATTTATCAAAGAATGACTCTGGTTATCAAATGAATGAACAACCAGGATTCATTTATTTACGAAATATATTTGACATTCATAAAAAGTCTCTAATGAATTATGAGTTCCGTAAATCCTGTTTAGCGGAAAGACGGATCTTTCTTGCTTATTATCAGGCAATCGCTTATTCAAAAACCCCGTTTGAGGCTAATTATAGAACCCCAACCCCCTTTTCGCTCCGCTTAGATTTATCCCCTTCTAAGAGTATTTTAGTGATGGGTTCTAGAGGAACTGGACGATCCTATTTGGTCAAATACCTAGCGGCAAACTCCTATGTTCCTTTCATTACGGTATCTCCGACCGAGTATCTGCCTGACCACAAGTTTCCACCTCTAGATTTGAGGAATAAGATGGATATTTTTCAGAATCACCTTATACCTATTATTGATGACGATGACCTTGATGTGGAGCTGCTAGCTATGACGAATGCGCTAGCTAAGTCTGCGAAATATCAGCATAAGTATAAAAAACAATTGCGTAGGAAGAAAATAGAGCGAGTGATTATCACCATTCATTTGGAATTAGCAAAAGCAATGTCTCCTTGCATAATATGGATTCCAAATATTCATGATATGTATGTGAGGGAGTGGAGTTATTTATCCCACGGTCTATTAGTGAACTCTCTCTCCAGGGATTCTAAAAGATGTTCCACTAGAAATTTTCTTGTTATTGCTTCGACTCATATTCCTCAAAAAGTGGATCCCGGTTTAATAGCTCCGGATAAATTAAATACATGCATTAAGATACGAAAGCTTGTTCTTTCACAACAACGGAAGCACTTTTTCATGCTTTCCTATACTAGGGGATTTCACTTGGAAAAGAACATATTCCGTACTCATAGATTGGGATCCACAACCTTGGGTTCCAATGCACGAGATCTTGCAGCACTTGTCAATGAGGCCCTATCCATTAGTATTACGCAGAAGAAATCCATTCTAGAAACGAATACAATTAGATCAGCTCTTCATAGACAAACTTGGGATATGCAATCCCCTATAAGATTCTTTCACGATCCTGGGATACTTTTCTATAAGATAGGAAGGGCTGTTGCACAAAATGTACTTCTAAGGAATGACTCCTTAGATCCTATATCTATCTATGGGAAGGAGCAATCATGTTTGTACAGATGGTGCTTGGAATTTGGAAGTAGCATGAAGAAATTCACGATCTTTCTTTATTTTTTGAGTTGTTCTGCCGGATCGGTCGTTCGAGATCTTTGGTCTCCACTCGGACCCGATGAAATAACTTGGATCACTTCTT